CCAAGCATCGCCCATTGGTTCTATACCCGATTCATAACTAGAAAGCTTCTCTGGTCCTTTGCTAATCGGGGCTAAAACTGCGGAAATTAGAAATGCCAAAATAGGAATAACGTTTGATATTATTAGAAATGCCCAGAAAATATCATATTTGTAAAGCAGAAACATAGACGAACTCCTTTGAATGGGGAAAATATACCGAATTCGTCGATTCGAATTGGAATTCATTGTCAAGTCATCGGTAACAGGTTAGTCAAAACCAAAATGCATTTTGGTCGAACCACACAGTTTCACTTGTTTGCTGTGATGTCTCGTTTCTCGATTGTACTCCTATTTTCATTACACTTCCTTCGATTTTATTTCAGTATAGTATAAATCTCTTATACAAACAAAACAAATAAAACTCTCTTGCTTTCACCTCGCTTCGGGCTTTTAGAAAAAAAAAATTCCAAATAGAATTCTCATTTTGATTTCGAATTTTGGAATTTTTAATATTCGAATTCGAAATTCAATCGATTTTCGATTCTATTTTCTATATATATTTTGTTTTCTGTTTATGAAAAGATCTTCGTTTTTCAAACGCGGACGTGTCGACAAATACAGTAATCCGTTCCTATATCCATGTGACTTACTATTTGATTTGAGTGGGGTTAGGTTGGAGTTTTCATTTTTAACCGGATTCATGTCATGATTTTGCCTCCTTTACTGTCCACAATCAAAGAGTTAGTGAGACTTCTTTTCCTTGGTATACCTACTCATTTTTGGTGAATTTTTGGAGGCAAAATCATATGGAATTCACATACGAAAAAAAATGAATTACTAAAAAAAATGGGTTTCTTTATCCGAGATTCAAAAAAAAAAAATAACGATTGAAATGGGCTTTTGTTTTCCGTTTTATGTTCTGCTCTGAACGAGCCCCCCATAAGCAAGCTTATGGGAATGATTTTATTTCGATGAACCAAGCAACCACGAGCGACCGGTTACAAACAACAAAAAATACAGTAATAATGAAAACTATAGAACTTTTTGTATTTCAATTTGGATTATTATATTATTATAGGGCTATACGGACTCGAACCGTAGACCTTCTCGGTAAAAGAGATCGAACTGATTCTTATCAAAATGATTCGAACTCTTTCAAAGACCCAACATGCATTTTTTTTTTGCATTGGGCTCTTTCATTAACTGCTAGAAATATCAGTTAGTCTACCATATTTTTTTTCTTGACAGAAAAATAAGGAAATGGCTCCACGTGCTCGGATTCATTATTTGGATTGTGATATAGGAGCACTACCAAAGTGTTTCAAAGAAAGGTTATCTTGACGTAGGTTTGCTTCTGGCCTAGATTAACCTAAGTTAAATGGAGTCTCTATCATCCTGATTAAAGAATCAAATATGAAACTTCATACGCCTTAAGGTTCATAGGACAAAAAGAGAATTTTTGAGGTCCTTATACTCATTATGCCTAGCATTGAATAGACTAGGTATTCACCTTATCAATATCTCAAATCAATGATGGATTCCATTTGGTTCCTAAATGGGAACCTGAATCGAACCGAACCATTTGTCAGGCTATTGTTCTCTTGTTTTGTTCCCTAAAAATCCTGGAGTCAGACATTGATTTCTCAAAAAGATCAATTCTTTGATTGCATGATGGACTCTTCTGAAAAACATTGGCGCACGTGTAAACGAGGTGCTCTACCTAACTGAGCTATAGCCCTTGTGCTTGTGATACATATTTTATCATATTATGTAGATAATTTCTTGTCAAGATGAATATTCCATGATCCAACATCGTATCTCTTTGATCTTTTTGATTGGTATTGCTTCGAAGTCTTATTGCATTTATAATCCATCAATGGGAGGGGTCCTTTTTTTTTTCTCCTTATAATGATAAATGACCTACTTAACTCAGTGGTTAGAGTATTGCTTTCATACGGCGGGAGTCATTGGTTCAAATCCAATAGTAGGTAGAACTTATTAGATACCATGGTCAATGGTATCTAATAAGTTTTTCTACTTACTGATTTTGTATCTTTTCTATCCTATTCGATTTGATTTTCGAATTGAAACTAAAACTTTTTTCCTTACATCAGAATCCGATTCCACTTGATTGTATTTGATTGGATTCAATCGGAAGAATCCATATGTGTATAAACAAAAATTCTTTGGATTAGGATTATTCGATTCGGGCGCACCGACTAGTTACGAAATCACATTGAGAACCTCTACTCGTGTCCTAGCTCGTCTGAGAGCTAGATTTGCCTCAATTGTTTGTCTCTTACTTTCAGCTTTCCTCAAGCCGGCTTCCGCTATTTCAAGAGTTTGCTGAGCTTCTTGGGGATCAATGTCACTACTCTTCTCCGCATCATTTACTAAAACGGTGATCTCATTATTACCTATTCTAGCAAAACCGCCCATCAGAGCCATCGTTAACCATTGGTCATTAAAGCGTATTCTCAAAATACCTATATCTACAGCTGTGGCAATAGGCGCGTGATTT